CACAAAAAATAAATGGCATAAAAAAGTCGTATATCTATATTATGTATTTTTAAAAATCCCGTGAATAGGAACTACTATTACTACTATTAAAGTAATTCTTATGATTCACTCATTTTATTATATTATTTCAATTCTAGTTTTTGGTTATTTTGGCTTGATGAATCTTAGCGATTACTTAATTAGAATTACGTCCTAAGTCATTTGATGATTGTATCATTAACTATTTCTTTATTTTGGTGTGAGGAACTTATCATGAATCCACTGGTTTCTGCTGCTTCGGTTATTGCTGCTGGGTTGGCTGTTGGGCTTGCTTCTATTGGACCTGGAGTTGGTCAAGGTACAGCTGCGGGTCAAGCTGTCGAAGGTATCGCGAGACAACCTGAGGCAGAAGGAAAAATCCGAGGTACTTTATTGCTTAGTTTGGCTTTTATGGAAGCTTTAACAATTTATGGCCTGGTTGTAGCATTAGCGCTTTTATTTGCGAATCCTTTTGTTTAATCCCAGAAATCATAAAATTCGGGATTTTTTTTTGTAGTTTTTTAATTCTATCAAGATTTAACTCCTACAATTATTCATTGAGACAACAATCCTTGGGAAGGACTAATTTGAGGATGGGGAATTAGCACATCGATTCGCTTTCTTCCTTCCCCTTATTCTTTTAGTTTAATAGAAACTTTTTTTAAGGAGTGTTGCGAAAAAAAGGAAGTTTAGGTTTTTTGAACTTGACATAAAACTTGGTCTCAAATTCTAGCTTAATTCTAATAAGTCTCATTATTATTATTGAAAATTAAAAATTTTGGAAAATACGTTTGTAAATAGAATAGGTTTTTGATTCTGTTTACAAATATCCAAAGAGGTAAATTAAATTATTAAATTAAAATTTCTTTTTATTGAAAATAAAAAGAATAAAAAAAAAACGGACTCTGTCCTTTTTTTATAGTTTAGCTAGAAGAGGAGATTATATGAAAAATTTAACCGATTCTTTCGTTTACTTGGGTCACTGGCCGTCTGCCGGGAGTTTCGGATTTAATACCGATATTTTAGCAACAAATCCAATAAATCTAAGTGTAGTTTTCGGTGTATTGATCTTTTTTGGAAAGGGAGTGTGTGTGAGTTGTTCATTTCAAGAATAGGCTGGATTCACCCAGTGGCACTATAACTAGGAAAAAGTGCATAATCCCGCGAATTACTTCTGAATAAAAAAAATCATATTTTAGAACCATAGCATTTCGTTATTCTTTGGTAAGTCCGCTTTACTTTGATTCTCTATCAACCAAAAATTGGGACAATTAATTAACATGGTTAAAGCTAAACCGTTTGAAGTTCAGATGCAACATGGTACTCTTTCTACTATTAAATATTAAAAAATTAAAAAATGTAGTCTAATAAAAAACTGAATAAAAATTTCAAAAAGAATTGGTAGACTTTTTTCGATATAAAACACTCATGTCGATAAAATTTTTTGAGTCTTTTTTTATAATGCAGAATTGATAACCTACGTATAAAGTAATAAGAATTCTTTGGATTTCGAGAAAAAAAAACAACTTTGCTGACAATTATTGATTTTTCATTGGTCAGAAGAATCCTCCGAATATTTTTATCTTGGATTGGTGATCTTTTTCGATATAAATATATATTGAATATGAATTGAATAAAAAAACTCGGGAGAGGGTAGGCTCATTGCATGAAAAAGATGGGAATGGAAGTCTCATAAATAATTGATAAATGATTGGAATAAATGAGCATGAGAGCCAAATGAATCGAAAGATTCATATTTGGTTCGGGAAGGGATCATAGAACTTTTTTTTTTTTTTATGAATGGAAAGATAATCTACTTTCATTAAATGATTTATTAGATAATCGAAAGCAGAGGATATTAAATACTATTAGAAATTCAGAAGAACTGCGTGAAGGAGCTATTCAACAATTAGAAAATGCCCGGGCTCGCTTGCGTAAAGTAGAAACGGAAGCGGATCAGTTTCGCGTGAATGGATACTCTGAAATCGAACGAGAAAAATTAAATTTGATTAATTCAACTTATAAGACTTTGAAACAATTAGAAAATTATAAAAATGAAACCATTCTTTTTGAGCAACAAAGAACAATTAATCAAGTCCGCGAACGGGTTTTCCAACAAGCTTTACAAGGAGCTATAGGAACCCTTAATAGTTGTTTGAGTAACGAGTTACATTTACGTACTATTAATGCAAATATTGGGATGTTTGGTACGATGAAAGAAATAACTGATTAGTCCTTTCCTTACGATTATGATAGGCATTATTTTTTTTTCTTTCAAAAAAGAATCAGGACAATACTCATGGTAACCATTAGAGCCGACGAAATTAGTAATATTATCCGTGAACGTATTGAGCAATATAATAGAGAAGTAACGATTGTAAATACCGGTACCGTACTTCAAGTGGGCGATGGCATCGCTCGTGTTTATGGTCTTGATGAAGTAATGGCAGGTGAATTAGTAGAATTCGATGAGGGTACTATA